TTGTAAGGCTTGTTGAAAAACGCGTTGTCTGACTTGATTAATCGCTCTTTGTTGTTCAAACTGAATGGTTTCGTTTTTGTAATTTTCTAATCGTTCCAAATTCTGATAAGTTGAATTTATCAAATTCAATTTTTCTCGTTCTATCTCGGAGTATCCATTCACTCGAAACTCATCCGCTTCCATTTTTACTTTCCGTAAGCGCGCCTTGGCTTTTTCCAGTTTTTCAATGGCCCCCCCGCGTAGCTCTTCTGAATTTCGAATAGTACTCAAGATTCTCTGTTTTCGATTATCTAATAAATCATTTAATGAAAGTAGATTATCTTCGCATTAATTTCAAAAATTCCATGATCTCTTCCCGAACCAAACATGAATCTTTCGATTCATTTGGCTCTCACGCTCACTTACTTATGGGTAATTCCCATATCTATTTTTTTTATGTAATGAGCTTATCCTCTCTTCTCTGTTCGGATTCCAAAATATTGAAACGGATCATTGATCCGAGACCAGAATATTCGGAGGACTCTTCCGACCAGACAAAAAATCTGTAATTATCGGCAAAGTTGTTTCTTTTTTTTTCTTCAAATCCAAAAAATTCCGCTTACTTTATACTTATACATAGGTCGTCGATTCCGCATTGGATAAAAAGGGATGGGATTCCCGTTTTTCCAGTAAAGGGTTCAAATCATTTTATCAATATGAGTGTTCTATATCGGATAAAATGCAACTATTCATTTTGAAACCATCTCCATACTAATTAATATGGTGGTAGAAAGAGCACCACTGTTGCGCCCGAACTTCAAACAATTTAGCTTTAACCATGTTTTGTTTAGGGTCCCACATTATTGGTTGATAGAGAATCAAAGTTGATTTACCAATGAATCACGAAATGCTATGGTTCGTACATATGATTTCTTAATTTATTCAGAAGTAATTCGCGAGATCGTGCACCTTTCTTTCCTATTCCTAATTATAAAGAATAAAGCGCAGCTGGTTAGATCCAGCTTATTCTTGAAATAAACAACTCGCACACACTCCCTTTCCAAAAAAAATCAATACACCAAGGACTACACTTAGATTTATTGGATTTGTTGCTAAAATATCGGTATTAAATCCGAAACTCCCGGCGGATGGCCAGCGACCCAAGGAAACGAAAGAATCGGTTACATTTTTCATAGGATCTCCTCTTATAGATAGGACTGACTAAATCGAACAGAGTTCGTTTTGTATTACTTCGTCCTTTTTGATTTTATTTATTTTTTTATTTCATTCTTTTTATTTCAATAATAAAATTGAAATACTTGTGAAATTTGGATCCCAGGTCGCATATCAATTGCGAAATACCTCGTTTGTTGCAACGCTTCCTAAAAAAGAAAAAGAAAGGGGGTTCCATTGGACCGAGAACGGGAAGGAAGAAAGCGAGTGGATCCGCTAATTCCTGATCCGCAAATTAGTCCTTCCCACGGGGTATTATCTCAATGAATACGTTAAAGTAGGAGTGAAATCTTGATATAATATAATTCGAAAAATCAAGTGAAGCGGCAAGGTAATAAAATAAGAAAGACAAAACAAAAACTTTACAAAATTATAGGATTAAATTAAACAAAGGGATTTGCAAATAAAAGTGCTAATGCCACGACCAGTCCGTAAATTGTTAAAGCTTCCATAAAAGCCAGACTAAGCAATAAAGTACCTCGTATTTTACCCTCTGCCTCTGGTTGTCTTGCGATACCTTCTACAGCTTGGCCTGCAGCAGTACCTTGACCAACTCCAGGTCCAATAGAAGCCAACCCTACAGCCAATCCAGCAGCAATAACGGAAGCAGCAGAAATCAGTGGATTCATGGTAAGCTCCTCGCATAAAAATAAAGAAATGGTTAATGATACAAGCAACCAATGAATAATGACTTATTATTTTATTCCATTACTAAGATCCACCCAATCCAGTCGAAATAACTATGAACTACAAATTAAAGTAATGAGATTATTGAATTGTATAATATAAGCAAAACTGCTTCGATCTCGCGTTTTCCTATCCATTGAGTCTTTGCTTGATTTCAATAGTTCATATATAACTAGTAAATATCTAATATCACATATACATGGCTTTCTTCCATAACGTAAACCAAAAATTCACATCTTATATTCAACCCGATTCTAGAATTATTCTTTGAAACATACAGAAGAGTTGGCTTATAGCCATTAAATAACATATACCCAGTTTGACCCCATCCCTAACCCATTCATTTTTTTATGAATCTCGTTTGTAAGGTTTCCTTTTCTTTATCATTATCCCGATCCCACATTAATACAAGCATGAATACAAACTGACGAATTCATTAGTCTGACTCCTTACATATTAATACAATATCCATATTTGATTTGAGATCCAATTGCATGCAATTAATTCAAATTTTGATCAATCATTGAATTGACTGAAATCAACTGAAATGGGATGGGAATAGTTTCATAGAACATTTTTTTTATCACACATCGGAACCGGA